TAAAATAACATATAAAATAATGTATTGTATAACATAAAATAATGTATAACATAGTAGTAGTAGTAGACAAAGAAGTGATCTATCATTTTTAATTCTCATTTTTGATTTTCTTTTTTATTTGAGAAAATTTCTTGTATTTTCATTTGTATGTTCAGAATCGATTCGCCTTCAAGATTTTTTCTTTTTTTCTTTCTATTTTTCCATTTTCATTTTAATGTAATATTTTATTAGACAATTCAATCCTTTTTTTTTATTGCGATTGGATATACACATCCTATTTTTTTTTCCATTTTTTTTATTAGGGTTGCTAACTCAATGGTAGAGTACTCGGCTTTTAAGTGCGACTCCATTTTTTACACATTTCTATGAACTAATTGGTTCATCCATACCATCGGTAGGGTTTGTAAGACCACGACTGATCCAGAAAGGAATGAATGGAAAAAGCAGCATGTCGTATCAATGGCGAATTCTAAAAATATTTCATTCGTATTGGACCCGGACTAAATTTTTGTTTGAATTCTTGGTTCGGAACAAACGAATTCAGTTGGGTTGAATTAATAAAGGGATAGAGCTTGGCTGCTCCAATTATAGGGAAACAAAAAGCAACGAGCTTTCATTTTTAATTTGAATGATTACCCCATCTAATTATACGTTAAAAAGAGATTAGTGCTTGCTGTGGAAAAAGTTTTTCCCACGAACGGATTATGGATTTTTGTTATGAGTCCTAACTATTAGCTATTCTCCATTATGTTATGGGGTAGCGATAAATGTGTAGAAGAAAGAGTATATTGATAAAGATATTTTTTTCCAAAATCAAAAGAGCGATTGGGCAAAAAAATAAAGGATTTCTAACTAGCTTGTTGTCCTAGAACAATTAGATGGAACAAGCGAGGAGAGATAGTCCATTGATGAGTTTTACTTGTTTTCTAGGTATCTATTCATATTCGTTTTTTATTTGAATTCGAATACTAATATATAATAGAGTACCTTGTTTTGACTGTATCGCACTATGTATCATTTGATAATCCAATGAATCTCTGATCCTTTGACCAAATAGAATTTCTAAAATGAAGGAATATCAAGCATATTTAGAACGAGATAGATCTCGCCAACAGGACTTCCTATACCCACTTATTTTTCGGGAGTATATTTATGGACTTGCTTATAGTCATGATTTTAATAGATCCATTTTTGTGGAAAATGTAGGTTATGACAATAAATCTAGTTTACTAATTGTAAAACGTTTAATTACTCGAATGTATCAACAGAATCATTTGATCATTTCTGCTAATGATTCTAACAAAAATCCATTTTTGGGGTATAATAAGAATTTTTATTCTCAAATAATATCAGACGGTTTTGCCGTCGTTGTGGAAATTCCATTTTTCCTACAATTAAACTCTTCCTTAGAGGAGGCAGAAATCGTAAAATCTTATCATAATTTGCGATCAATTCATTCAATTTTTCCCTTTTTGGAGGATAAATTTACATATTTAAATTATGTGTCAGATATACGAATACCCTATCCTATCCATCTGGAAATCTTAGTTCAAATCCTTCGATACTGGGTGAAAGATGCCTCTTTTTTTCATTTATTACGGTTTTTTCTTTATAATTTTTGTAATAGGAATAGTCTTATTACTCCAAAAAAATCGATTTCTACTTTTTCAAAATGTAATCCAAGATTATTCTTGTTCCTCTATAATTTTTATGTATGTGAATATGAATCTATCTTCCTTTTTCTACGTAACCAATCCTCTCATTTACGATTAAAATCTTTTAGCGTCTTTTTTGAGCGAATCTTTTTTTATGCAAAAAGAGAACATCTTGTAAAAGTTTTTCCTAAGGATTTTTCGTCTACCTTAACATTCTTCAAGGATCCTTTCATTCATTATGTTAGATATCAAGGAAAATCCATTCTGGCATCAAAGAATGCGCCTCTTTTGATGAATAAATGGAAACACTATTTTATCCATTTATGGCAATGTTTTTTTGATGTTTGGTCTCAACCAGGAACGATCCATATAAACCAATTATCCGAACATTCATTTCACTTTTTAGGCTATTTTTCAAATGTGCGGCTAAATCGTTCAGTGGTACGGAGTCAAATGCTGCAAAATACATTTCTAATCGAAATTGTTATCAAAAAGCTTGATATAATAGTTCCAATTATTCCGCTAATTAGATCATTGGCTAAAGCAAAATTTTGTAATGTATTAGGGCATCCCATTAGTAAGTCGGTCTGGGCCGATTCATCCGATTTTGATATTATTGACCGATTTTTGCGAATATGCAGAAATCTTTCTCATTATTACAATGGATCCTCAAAAAAAAAAAATTTGTATCGAATAAAATATATACTTCGGCTTTCTTGTATTAAAACTTTGGCTTGTAAACACAAAAGTACTGTACGCGCTTTTTTGAAAAAATCTGGTTCAGAAGAATTATTGGAAGAATTCTTTACAGAGGAAGAAGAGATTCTTTCTTTGATTTTTCCAAG